ATTATATTACTAATATCTACTAAACTAAATAAACTAAAAACTAATAGGTATATGTATATAATAGGAATATTATTTATATATTTATATATATAATAGTAGATATTATATATATTAGTTATTAGTAGACGAGATTTTACGAAAAAAGTTCTTCAGATTCTATAGAAGAGAGAAAATATTTCTTTTTTTGATGCGAATTTTACACAATATGGGGAAACTACTATTTATATTTATTTTATAATTGAAAAAGGAGTTCCATTATATATCATCTATAGTGAAATGATACTCCGAGTTCGCACAAAAAAAAGAGAATCATTTTTTTCTCACTCTTTATTAGTTAATTAATCCTAGTAGTGATTGGATATATATGCTTATTCTGATAGGAAATGAAATTCTCAAATGATTTTTCATCGAATGACTATTCATCTAGTGTATTTTCATGTAAATAGGGGCAAGAAAGCTCTATGGAAAAATGGTGGTTCAATTCGATGTTGTCTAAGGGGGAATTAGAATACAAGTGTGGGCTAAGTAAATCAATGGATAGTCTTAGTCCTATTGAAAATACCAGTATAAGCGAAAACCCGGTTAGAAATGATACGGATAAAAACATTCATAGTTGGAGTGATAGTGACAGTTCTAGTTACAGTAATGTTGATCGTTTAGTCGGCGTCAGGGACATTCGGAATTTCATCTCTGATGACACCTTTTTAGTTAGGGATAGGAATAGGGATAGTTATTCCATATATTTTGATATTGAAAATCAAATTTTTGAGATTGACAATGATCATTCTTTTTTGAGTGAACTAGAAAGTGCTTTTTATACTTATCGGAATTCTAGTTATCTAAATAATGGATCTAAGAATGACGATCCCCACTATGATCGTTACATGTATGATACTAAATATAGTTGGAATAATCACATTAATAGTTGCATTGACTCTTATCTTCGTTCTCAAATCTGTATTGATAGTTACATTTTAAGTGGTAGTGACAATTACAGTTACATTTATAATTACATTTGTGGTGAAAGTGGAAATAGTAGTGAAAGCGAGAGTTCCAGTATAAGAACTGGAACAAATGGGAGTGATTTAACTATAAGAGAAAGTTCTAATGATCTCGATGTAACTCAAAAATACAGACATTTGTGGGTTCAATGCGAAAATTGTTATGGATTAAATTATAAGAAAATTTTTCAGTCAAAAATGAATATTTGTGAACAATGTGGATATCATTTGAAAATGAGTAGTTCAGATCGAATCGAACTTTCGATTGATCCAGGTACTTGGGATCCGATGGATGAAGACATGGTCTCTCTGGATCCGATTGAATTTCATTCGGAGGAGGAACCTTATAAAGATCGTATTGATTCTTATCAAAGAAAAACAGGATTAACTGAGGCTGTTCAAACAGGCACAGGCCAACTAAATGGCATTCCCATAGCAATTGGGGTTATGGATTTTCAATTTATGGGGGGTAGTATGGGATCCGTAGTGGGCGAGAAAATCACCCGTTTGATCGAGTATGCTACCGATAAATTTTTACCTCTTATTCTAGTGTGTGCTTCCGGAGGAGCGCGCATGCAAGAAGGAAGTTTGAGCCTAATGCAAATGGCTAAAATCTCTTCCGCTTTATATGATTATCAATCAAATAAAAGGTTATTCTATGTGTCAATTCTTACATCTCCTACTACTGGTGGGGTAACAGCTAGTTTTGGTATGTTGGGGGATATCATTATTGCTGAACCCAATGCCTATATTGCATTTGCGGGTAAAAGAGTAATTGAACAAACATTGAATAAGACAGTACCTGAAGGTTCACAAGCGGCTGAATATTTATTCCATAAGGGCTTATTCGAGTTAATCGTACCACGTAATCCTTTAAAAGGTGTTCTGACTGAGTTATTTCAGCTCCACGCTTTTTTTCCTTTGAATCAAAATTTAATCAAGTAGAGTCTTAAGTTCAATTATTTTAGTTGATTTGTAGCGAACAAGTAGTTAGTTAGTTTCTGGGAATCCAAGGAAAAACCCCAAGAAAAGAATGTATTTTTCTTTGCTTTGGTGACATAAGATTTAAGTGTAAAGAGAATCATAAAAAGAATCATGCGAATAATTTTTTTTTTTACCACTATTACTGATTAGTAATCAAGAAACCTCTATCAAAAAGAGAAAAAGCGCATTCGTCCTTCCGCGAAATTAGAATTAGGCAAGGCAAATAAAATGAATTTCATCTTCCCTTCTTGTGTATTATATACAAATATAGAAGATATAGAGTCTTGCATCTTTCTATATCTACCGAAAATCCCCCTTTTTACTAAGAATTCCTATTGTTGGATCGGATTCTAACGAATTTTTCGGTAATTTGTGTGAAACTCCTTCTCTTTCTTTATTAACTTTATTAATTATATTAATTAAAATTAGAAGACAAGAAAAAAGAAAAAAAAAAAAGTAAATAAAAAAAGTAAATTATTATACATATATTTCATTTAGAAAAATGAATTAGTCCA